CAAGGAAAGAGCAATAGACCGGACCAACCTACAAAAACAAAACGGTCCCTTCGTAACCAGTCATCCATAGTATCAAATAAATCATTTTCGTCTTTGGTAAATTTACCAAGGGCTATAGTCATAGTGATCCTCCTATTTAACTATTTCAACCATTTCCGAGCACCGCATAGCACGGAGTCCGAGGATTCGATCATTTTTTTATGATTTTTTTCTCGTACATTGACTCTTACACTGGGTTTCGAAAAGAAACTTTATGGATTCATAATCATAATCATAAATCTACTTTAAAAGTAAAGTAAATCCAGAATCTCAATTCAATTATTCTTTAACTAGTCTGACTAAGCACCTGACCCACGAATTATCTTATGTCTCATTAATCAAATCAAATATATATCTCATTTTTGTTCGTGAGATTCATAATTACTCTAAAAATGAAATATCTTGAACTTATATATATAATTGTATTTGTATTGTATGCTACTACAATTTTATATCTTATATATAAATATATAATAATAGAATTCTATTCTAATATATTATTTTCTTATTTTCTGCCTGATTTCCCTTTCCTTTAGATGAATCAAAAACTTCAAAGTCTCTCTTTTCATTTTCATGGGTTGAGAAAAGAATGAGAATTTTGCTATTTACTTTTTTTAGTCAGAAAAAGCGAGAATTACTATTTTTCCCTAACTTCAAATAGATATTAATCCTCCTCTGGAATAAAAAAAAAGATAGCAAAAAGGGGTTTTTGTTGTGATTTCGAATCCACCTTTTCCCTGACTTCATAGAGAAGGTGGGGGATAGCAAATTGATTCTTTTTATTCTTATGGAATATCTAGGAATACAAAAATGGAATCGGAAATATCGACAAATTGGTGCGCCGTCCAAAGAAATGAAATAAAAAAGGATCCGTCGTTCCAATTCCATCTCGATCTAATTTTATTATCAGAATAGCGGATATAGTCCCGATTCAATAGGTCAGGTCTGCTTACTTTTCCCTTTTTTTTTTTTATTTAGAATCTTTCCAACGGACTAGGTTGAAATAATAAAAAAAAATAGGCATCTTGGGTGATTCACTAGACGACTTCGCTAAAAATTATTCAGTATAGTATAATGAATAAATGTTCAACTACTCGAACGTATTATACTTATATTATACATTATACAGTTGTTTCCTTTTTTCTTTTAAAATAGTAAGAAGCAAATCCATTCTACGCTCAAATCTGAATACTATGACTCGGGTTTTAGGAAAAAAAGTAAAAAGCCCCTTATCGGATTTGAACCGATGACTTACGCCTTACCATGGCGTTACTCTACCACTGAGTTAAAGGGGCCCTTTAACTATCAGAATTCCCGAATGAGTCACTATGTGGAAAAGCTATCTCCCTCCTCCTATATTAATTTAATATAAATAGAATATAATTATATAGTTAATATAATAAGTTTAAGTTATTATAGACTATACTATAGAATAAAGTAAATTGATCTTTTTAAACTATCACTTCAATGAATCAAGCCGACCCTCATTTTTATTTTCTTAAATCGATACCCATCAGAATAAAAATCACTTGATTCACTTGTATATATACCTACCAATTCGACATAGATCCAAGATATTTCATTAACTCATGTGCTGGAGAAATGCGATTTGTCCCCTTAATTAATAAAAAAAATTTCCGAAATTTTATGGATCACGTATTTTTCTTTTCTCTAAGACGGTACATTTTTTTCTTCTTAAAATCAAACCGAATGAATAAATAAGGTGGAAGAAAGGTAGTTGAAAGTTTGATTTTTCTTTTGGTTGGGGTGTAGTGTATAAACCAGTCCACAAACCTTCCCCTCATATTTAGTTCTATTAGTTCTATTTATAAGAAACTAGATATTTAATCGAAACTATTTCTTTTTTTTCATATTGAATTTCGATTTCGTATTCCGCTTGACGTTTTGAAATTCGAATATATTCTAATAACTAACTAATAAAAAGCAATAAGATGTATAATGAGAATGGCTTTATATATCGAATCAAATAGAATGTCGGTTAGAATTAAGGATTCATAAATAGGAATGACGAGCTAAAAAACTCTATGGAATAGTGCAGGACAGAAGGATCCCTTGGAGCGAATCATATTCTTACATTCGATTGTCTCTATTGACAATTTTGAAAAACTGTTGATACTATGCTTATAGTATGATGGCGGTCGGACACGCATGCCCCCATCGTCTAGCGGTTCAGGACATCTCTCTTTCAAGGAGGCAGCGGGGATTCGACTTCCCCTGGGGGTAGGGTACTACAAAAGGAAGTTGAGCGTGCATCATCAATAAGCCTAACATTGAAAATGGACTTGGTTTTTTCTGGGTCGATGCCCGAGCGGTTAATGGGGACGGACTGTAAATTCGTTGGCAATATGTCTACGCTGGTTCAAATCCAGCTCGGCCCAAGAATTCGCTCAAAGACCTTGAGATGAAAATTTTTGTCTTCCCGAACATACGATATGTGGGAATCAAAGAATTCTATTTTTCTATATATCTACCTGCTCGATTTTTTTGTTCAAAAAAATTCGGATTCGGATCTAGATAATATAATGATCGAGATTCATATCATTATCTGTAAATATAAAGAAAGTCGAAGGAAACGAAAAAAGAAATCTTTTTTATCGAAAAATTGATTATCGATTTGTAATTAAGGAAAGGATCACTAGTCATGTAATTTGTGTCGCTCTCATCCAAAGGAACGTGCATAGCCATGGCGATATCACTATATAACCCGTGTCTCTGTTACAAGACGAAAAAAGGTTTGAATTCAATCCTCAAAATATTGATGTGGTATACCCTATTTCCTGGGATTGTAGTTCAATTGGTCAGAGCACCGCCCTGTCAAGGCGGAAGCTGCGGGTTCGAGCCCCGTCAGTCCCGACGGATCAAATAAACACATCAACTCATCTATTCATTTTTCATTTTATGGCAAAAGAGGCACAACGAAATGAATAGAATTAAATTCTATTATAGATTATAGAATTTCAGTCATTCAACCTTCTCAATAGAGATTTTTTTTCTTTTTTCGTTATTTCTCATCAAACACAAACAAAAATATAAATTTGAATTACTTCAACTAGTACCGATTGGTGGGAAGAAAGATAGAATTTTCTTAGTCCAATTATTTGGAACATATATTCCGGATTCCAAGGTATAGCGTACTGCGTCTGATCTTTTAATTTATTGCCTCTATCTAACGGGAATGGGATAGAGTCTCAGACGTTTCTCGGGAGCACATACACAACTAGAATTCTTGTCTTGTACACTACAAAATTGAACCTGAATTTGGCTTTTTCACATTTTTTTTTTTCTTGTATGTAAGAAAATTATATCATAAAAAAAAAATAGGAGTTTCGAGTTTAACCCCTTTCCCCCTTTCATTTTACTTCTATTGTTGTTATTTTTTATGGGGTCAATGCAATGTAAGCGAAAAACGGTCAGATGAGATTTCATTCGATGATTAAGAAGACGGCAGGTTGTCGAAAGAGTGGAAAAGAATAAGAAATATAAAGATTTCTTGATTCAATTACGCATTTCATTTTTTTTTTAGTATGGATAAAGGATCTTCCTATGTTATACTATTAAATATTAAATTCGCGACGACGAAGTGATTTGATAGCCCAATATTGATGCAATTCAATATCATCGAGATGTAATTTATCCCGTTGAATTTACAGTCGAAATTTTTATTATCTCTATGGGATTAAATCCCGAGTTATTGCGAAGTAAAAACCAATCAGATTATGGAAGTAAATATTCTCGCATTTATTGCTACTGCACTCTTTATTCTAGTTCCTACTGCTTTTTTACTTATCATATATGTAAAAACGGTCAGCCAAAACAATTAATTTGAATGAAACTTGACTTCTTAGGTCCTTATCAATGAGAATGATTTAAGAAATAAACAAAGGATTCCAATTTCGTTTCTTAAATCTTCAATTAAATACGCAGGCTAGAATCAACAGTCTTCTGTGAGATTTGATAATATGGTAGAAAGATTGATATATTTCTTTCTACCATACTATCCTATTAGAAAAGAAGTCAGTAAAAAGTCTCTGGGCAGCGCGCGCCCATTAATTTAAGAAAATAAAAGCCAGTAATCTTGAATCTTTTTTTAGCATTTCAAAGAAGTACTTGATTGAGTCGATAACGGAAGGGAGTATGGGAACTTCTTCAAATTTCTAAAAGGAGCAGTAAACATTACCAATTTGTAACACTTGAATCACGATATGAAATGAGTCGATGTCGATAAAGCATAAATCCAATTTCTACAACAATAAAGCAAGAGGTCAGTACATAATATGTGACTCGCCCGGAGCAAGATTTTATTATGCGTAGTATCTTGTTGAACAACAACTGTGTATATGTTCTTTACCCCAGAAAGTACGCATCCGCTTAATATTACTAACAGAACATCTTTTTCTTTACTTTAAAGAGGCAAACAAATTAAATACAAAATAATAAGAAGTGGTCTGTTCTGTTGTTACTCATTGTCCCAATATAAGTCTGATAAGAAAGCCTGATAAGAGCCCTGCGGCGAAATAGATAATTTTGGAAAATTTTCATTTCTTACCACCCCCACCCGTATCCCCTTCCAAAATACAAACATGGGAATCATTGAAATATCTGTTTGATTGACATTATTATCATTTTAAACGTTAAAGTTCAAACAAAACGCTTTGTAAAATGATCTTAAAATGATCTATAAAACAATTAATAAAGTTTGATTTGATTACTTACCGCAATTACATTAATAGTACTTCTAAAGTCCACTTCTTCCCCATACTACGAGTGAAAGGGAAAAGGTAAAGACTACCATTAAAGCAGCCCAAGCGAGACTTATTATATCCATGTGAATTATGTCCCCTATCTCTATGAATATGAAAGAATTATTCCATTCTTGTTCACTAATAATAGTGCAATCCGGGGTGTATAGTCAAAAGGGGATTCTTGCCGCAAACTCTTTATTTAATGAACCAATCCAATAAATGCACTTATAAAAAATTTGTATCCAAATTTTCTTATCATTATGATTTCGAGGCGAATTGGGAAAGATTAAGCACAAGCAAAAGATGCAATGACCCCCGCGGCCGAGGGAGTATTATTAATATAGCATGTAGGAAAAAAAGACCTATTCTTTTGTTACCCTCCAAAATTCATTCATAAAAAACGGAATGGAATAAAAACTATATTATATAACCATAACCAAGGTAGATCATTATCTATCACACATATACCTCTATTTTTTTCACATTTGATCTTTATAGTCTCTAAAATGGAGAGACAGTCGATTATAATCTTGACCGGGGGTTGCTGAACAGAAGTTTTTTTGCCACTTTTTTATTTTTTATATTAAATTATACAATAAAATATTGGTCGAATATCTGATCAAAGACAGTCGTGACTTTGTAGACTAAAGTAATTTTGGAGAAATTACTAATACTTAGACTCCCCTTTGGTTATCCAATCTAATTAAAGGCTAGTAAATATTCCATTAGTAGTGTGCGCGGGTTATCAAGACTTCTCGACTCCCTTCATAATACGTCCGTTTTTGAATCCTAGACACAAAAAGTTACAGATCTTGGAGAGCCTCCATATGCTTCGAATCAAGCACGTAGCAATTGCCGCCCCCTGTTAGGGAGTATTTCGGTTAGTTATATCAATAAAAAAAAAGAAGGGATTTTTGGTCTTTTGTTGATCAGGCGACACCCAGATTTGAACTGGGGAAAAAAGGATTTGCAGTCCTCCGCCTTACCGCTCGGCCATGTCGCCAAAAAAAATAGATGACACTATTACCTCCTTTTTGCTTTGGGGCAGATTACTGAACTTATTTTTTTGTTTACTTGCATCTTGAATCCCGTTTGCCTTAACCAAAAGAAACCATTCCTTTTTTTAGATCCATCCCTTCGACTTATTTTATAGTATCGCCAAATACACAACACCTAAAAACTTCCTCTATCCTTTCTATTGAAACGGAAAATGTGGGCTTTCTGTCACAAAAAAATTCATTCAAATTTTGAACCATTAACTATTGACTTGTGACTTGACTGCGAATTCATGATTCATGAATGATTCTTAGATTTGGATCTCAAATGATGTTTCCCTAATGACATAAGAACGTCGAAATAATAACAAAATTTTCTTGATTCTTTTCAATAAGAAAATCTTTCTTAATTTCCACTTTTCTCAATTTCGATTATATAATAAAATATTTATATATGTAAAGCAACCAGAGCAGAACTTACCCAGATAGATATATAATTGGCTATTCAAAAAATAGAATATATGCTGCCCGCAGCGAATTTTCATAAAATATTTCAATTTTTTATTGAATCGGTTGACGAAAAAAGTCTAAATTTAGCTAGCTTCCCAAGCGTATTTTACGAATTCTAGTAATAATAAGATAATAGGTCAAAGTTTCTCTTTCTTTTATCGGCAAATCTTTTTTTTACAACGAAATCCGGTTAAGAAAGAAAAAATCAACGTTGTATTGTTTCTGCTTATTCTATCTTTATCTCAGCGAGGGGTTGGAATATGTAATATCATTAGAATACTAGTAATTGAATTGAATCACTTTTGTTCTGATATAATAAAGTCCATAAATCTAAGCAGCCTAATTTGGGTTCCAAGAATTTTTTATCAATTCCTTTCATCTCTTCTCTTACAAATTAGATTCAAAAAATTGACTTGAGTAGAAAAAATTCTACATCCCCCCGTTCATACATATTTCGTAATTTCCATATATGAACATCTCTGGTATGGAATTGGTTCAAATTTTATGTGATTCAGCAAAAAGAATATAAATTCCATCGGCGTTGGGTCGATCTATATGCTTCGATGAAGAATGCGCTAATAGTGGGATTTTTCTATAAATGGGAAATTCATTTCAAATGTTCCGGGCTGGAAGTGAGGGAATGTCGACAATACCTGGGCTTAATCAGATACAATTTGAAGGATTTTGTAGGTTCATTGATGAGGGTTTGGCGGAAGAACTTTATAAGTTTCCCAAGATTGAAGATACGGATCACGAAATAGAATTTCAATTATTTGTGGAAACATATCAATTGGTGGAACCTTTGCTAAAAGAAAAAGATGCTGTGTATGAATCGCTTACATATTCTTCTGAATTATATGTATCTGCGGGGTTAGTTTGGAAAACCAGTAGGGATATGCAAGAGCAAACCATTTTTATTGGAAACATTCCTCTAATGAATTCCATGGGAACTTTTATAGTAAACGGAATATACAGAATTGTGATCAATCAAATACTGCAAAGCCCCGGTATTTATTATCGGTCAGAATTGGACCATAACGGTATTTCGGTCTATACCGGCACCATAATATCAGATTGGGGAGGAAGATTAGAATTAGAGATTGATAGAAAAGCAAGGATATGGGCTCGTGTGAGTAGGAAACAGAAAATATCTATTCTAGTTCTATCATCAGCTATGGGTTCAAATCTAAGAG